TTACGTGAACCAATACGTCTATTTCTACGCGAACCAATTTTTGGTATAGGTTTTGCCATATTTTATCATCTCATAAATATAAGTCAGAGATATATGGATATATCCATTTCATGTCAAAACAGATCTTTATTCTTTTTTTTTTTTTTTTTACTTATTTTATTTATTTGTACATCTGTACATCGGGTCCTTTAGATTTCGAGAGTCTTTTTGTTTTAGAAAGATTATCCTTGTCTTTGTTTATGTCTCGGGTTAGAACAAATTACTATAATTCGTCCCCGCCTACGGATCAATCGACATTTTTCACAAATTTTACGAACGGAGGCCCTTATTTTCATATTTGTCATTCCTTTTTTTAATTCCGAATCTACTTATTGGAAGAAAATAAGTTTCTTGAAATTTTTAATTTCGAATTGTATCCTCACGAAAGAATGTTGAAATTGAAAAAACCGCCTAATCATTCAAGTCTTTGCTTTGGAGTCTCTAAATTATACGCCCTTTGGTTGAATCATAAGGACTTACCTCAATTTTGAGTCTATTTCCTGGTAGTATACGTATAAAACTACATGAAATCCTTTACGAAACAAAAACCAGAATAATTTTTTTGTTATCTAAACGAATCCGGAAGATACATACCATCGGTAAGTTGTTCAGTAATTAAACCCTCATGAATCCATTTTTGTTGTTTCATTCCAGGTAAAACCGCTTTGAAGTATCAACTAATGTAAGAGGGATAATATTATAAACTTGTCCTTTCTCTTTTTTCACAAATATGACCGTGTCGGCTATTAGAAAGATTACCATATATAACACAAAACTTCTCCGCCGATTCCTTCTAGTCGAGCCTTTCGGTCTGTCATTATACCTCGAGAAGTAGAAAGAATTACAACCCCCATTCCGCCTAAAATTCTAGGAATTCGTTGATAGTTAGAATATATTCGTAGACCGGGTCGACTGATCCGTTTTAAATTTAAAACAGTTCTATATGGTCCTTTCCTATTTCTTCTATGTCGTAGGGTTAAAACCAAAAAATATTTATTGCTTTCTTGATGTTTTCTCACGTTTTCAATAAAACCTTCTTGTAAAAGGATTTTAACAATATTTTCAGTGATGTTAGTAGATGGTATTCGAACTGTTCTTTTTTTATTCATGTCAGCATTTCGTATAGAGGTTATTATGTCAGCAATAGTGTCTTTACTCATGATAAACTAAGATTTTTGTTTCCCCCGAATTTTGATATAATCAACATGCTCTTTTTCTTTTTTTCTGAATTTTTTAATATTTATGAATTCTTTTTTTTTTTTTTTTAATATTTATGAATTATTAAAGATATATACGTGATAGATAAACAATTTACTAATTAATTAAATAAATTTAATCAATTTCATTCAAATACTATATTAAGGTCTTCCCCTATAATACTTCAGGTGCTAATGAAACTATTTTAGTGAAATTTAACTGTCTTAATTCCCGGGCGATCGCGCCGAAAATTCGGGTTCCTTTTGGATTTCCTTCTTGATCAATAACAACCGCAGCGTTGTCATCATATCGTATTATCATACCGTTGTCGCGTTTGAGTTCTTTACAAGTACGTACAATGACAGCTCGGACCACTTCTGATCTTTCTAGAGGTGTATTTGGTACTGCTTCCTTGATTACAGCAACAATAATGTCACCAATATGAGCATATCGTCGATTACTAGCTCCTATGATTCGAATACACATCAATTCTCGGGCCCCGCTGTTATCCGCTACATTCAAATGGGTTTGAGGTTGAATCATATCATTTTTTTATCGGTTTTTTCTTTTTCAATGCAAAGGTATAAATAAAAAAAAAAAAGAAATATTATTTGTTCAAAACAAAAAAAGAAACCTGCAATTGTTTTTTTTTTCATCCCAAAAACTCCTTTCGTTTGTTTCTACACTCCTATCCAGAAAGAATGAATTGAGTTCGTATAGGCATTTTAGATGCCGCTATTGAAATAGCCCTTCTAGCTATATTTTCTGCTACTCCGCTCATTTCATAAAGTATTCTACCGGGTTTAACAACAGCTACCCAATATTCGGGAGATCCTTTCCCCGAACCCATACGTGTTTCTGTAGGTCTTACTGTAACAGGTTTGTCTGGAAATATGCGTACCCATATTTTTCCACCGCGGCGTGCATTTCGTGTCATTGCTCGCCGCCCTGCTTCTATTTGTCTAGATGTGATCCAAGCGGGTTCAAGCGCTTGAAGAGCATATCTACCGAAGCAAATACGATTACCTCGATAAGATATTCCTTTCATTCTTCCTCTGTGTTGTTTACGGAATCTGGTTCTTTTGGGGTTATAGTTGATGGTTGTTTAGCAATTCCATCCATCTCTACTACAGAACCGGACACGAGAGTTTCTTCTCATCCAGCTCCTCGCGAATTAAACAATTAAAAATAATTAAACAAAAAAAAAAAATACACGGTTAATAATATATGGAATCGTGGGATTCTTTGAAATTTGATCTAATCG